TATATAATACAACGTGAGTTTGTAATACTATATAGAATAGAAATTTGAATTAGCTTATGACGCCGACCGAGCCTTGCCTGAGTTTAGGGGTTTGACAGGAATAACGGGGACTTTTCGGCTTAGGGGGGTAGGGGGGGTTTGCCGCGCGCGAGGCGAGAAGGCGAGAAAGGGGGAATCATAGAGTAGTATGTGGAATAAAGAGTAAGATTATGTACTTGAAAGAGAAGAGTGTAATTCTTAAGTATATGTCCGATATCATCACATTATCTTTGCCTGTGACCATCAAATGGGTTCCCCCTTGTTAATTAGTGGGAACACCACTGGAGATGTAATGTGAAATCCACCCGAAAAAAAAAAAAAACCAAATGCCTCTAGGTGGCTGTTCACATGGGGGGGTTTTTGCTAATAAAAGCAACTACCACCATTAACTTATGCCAATGTAATTTCACAATTTGGGGAGTATATAAATTTATGGACCTGAAATAGGAACCAAATGCCAGTAATAGTGCAGTTGTGCGACCCCCACAATTATTGTCCCTGATCGTTCAAGCATGATGTATCTTAAGATATAGAGTATTGATGGTTTCTCACTGCCCCATAGCACGTTATAAATTTTTATTGAGTTTTCAAGTAGTGTTAGATTAGGGTAAGCTATGCGGGTGTAATATTTATATACCGACCCGTCTCTTCAAGGATTATCAGGTGAAAATTTCAGTAGTGCCGATGGTGATCTTACTGTTGTTAGCTGTGAGTATTAAAGGTATAATCCAATAGTGATGATATATTCTGCAGTGTACGAGACCATCGTGTAATATTATACATAATATGTACTATAACATGGTGTTGAGTTATGCATATTATGTACTAGAGCATAGGACATATGTATTAGTCGGACATTTTCTATTACAGAAAATAGTTTATTTAGAATCCTAGCTTTGGGGGCTAGGGGTGGGAGTTAAAATCTCCTTTTTCTGGCACATGAGGGGATTTTAACCCCCAGTCTCCGGATTACAAGACCGGTGCTTTAAGATACATTTAAGCTACAAGGGCAGTTGAAGTTAAGTAGTTTGTTTTCTAGTCATCCTATTAATGGATGAAGGACTAGAAATAGGGCGAAATAAAAGATGGAGGCGATTTGGCCGAGAATGATGTAGGGGTGTTCGACCGGCATGCCTCCGATTCAGGTTAGGATGAACAGGTCTGCCACTAGGGCCCAGAATAGGAGTTGGGCTAGGGGACGGAAGGTTGCTCCTTGTTGTTTTGATGTGTGGAGTAATGGTACTGTTATTAGTACTAAAATTGAGGAGAATAGTGCTAAGACGCCGCCAAGTTTGTTTGGGATGGCTCGTAGGATGGCGTAGGCGAATAAGAAGTATCACTCCGGCTTGATGTGTGGGGGAGTTACGAGCGGGTCAGCGGGGATGAAGTTTTCTGGATCTTTTAACAGGTTGGGTGCGAGTGTTGTTAGGGATACTAGGGCTATAATAAAGATTATAAATCCCAGCATGTCTTTGAGTGAGAAGTATGGGTGAAATGGGATTTTGTCTGGGTCGGAGTTTAGGCCGATTGGGTTGTTGGATCCTGTTTCGTGTAGGAATAGGGCGTGTAGTACAGTGGCTGCAATGATTATGAATGGAGTAAGGAAGTGGAATGCGAAGAATCGGGTTAGTGTTGCATTATCTACGGAGAAGCCCCCTCAGACTCATTGTACTAGGGAATTTCCTACATAGGGGATTGCTGATAGTAGGTTTGTAATTACTGTGGCACCTCAGAATGATATTTGTCCTCATGGTAGGACGTATCCGACGAATGCTGTTACTATTACTAGTAGTAGTAGGACTACCCCAATGTTCCAGGTCTCTTTGTGGAGGTATGAGCCATAGTATAGGCCTCGTCCGATGTGTATATAAATACAGATAAAAAATAAGGAGGCCCCGTTTGCGTGTAGACTTTGGATAATTCAGCCGTTGTTTACGTCCCGGCAGATGTGGATTACGGATGAAAAGGCAGTTGAGATGTCGGAAGTATAGTGCATGGCTAGAAATAGTCCCGTTACGATCTGTACTATTAGACAAACTAATAGGATGGAGCCAAAATTTCATATTGTGGAAATATTGGAGGGGGCAGGGAGGTCAATAAGTGCGCTATTGATTGTCTTGAATAAGGGGTGTGTTTTTCGGGTGATCATTCAGTTCTTATAGTTGAGTTACAACGGTGGTTTTTCAAGTCATTAGTCCTGGTTAGAGTCCGGGTAAGAATTTATGACATGTTTCATTGAATTAGTTGGGCTTAGCCTATATATTGGTGTTATTGGGGTTATTACTTGTCCTTCGCCGTATTATGCGGCGCTGAGTATGGCGCTAGCGGCGGGGGTTGGGTGTATTACCTTGGTTTGGCATGGTGGGACGTTAATTGGGTTAATGTTGTTTTTAATTTATTTGGGTGGAATGTTGGTGGTTTTTGCGTATTCGTCAGCTTTGTCGGGTGAGCTGTATCCTGATACGTGGGGTGAGGGAGTGGTCAAGTTTTATGTTTTGGCATACTTAATTGGGTTTGGGATCGCGGCTTTGTGGTTTAAGTATATGCGTGGGGGGTGACGGGCTGTAATGGATGAGTATAGTGAATTTTATGCTCGGCCTGGGGATATCGGGGTAGGTTATGTGTATTATGATGGTGGGGCTATGTTATTGGTGTGCGGTTGGGCGTTGTTGTTGTGTCTTTTTGCGGTGTTAGAGTTGACTCGAGGTTCTAAACGGGGTGCGCTTCGGGCTGTTTAGGTTATAGCCAGGAGGGCGGTGATCAAGATTATAGAAATTAGGTAAGAGGCTATGTAGACTTTGACAGAGTCTTGGCCGGGACTATCGAAGAAGGAGGTTAGGCGGTGGTGTGCTGGGTGTAGGGTTTTAGGTCCAATTTCTAGTCATTGTCGGTCGATTTTGGTGGCTTGTTTGCCTAGTGTTAGGGTGAGTTTTGGTATGGCTCGATGGATAATATTTGGGAAGAATCCTAGTATGTTAGAGAAGTTGTATAGTGCCAGGGTGGGGGTAATCTTGGTTTGTTTGGAGGCTGTATTGGCTAGTGTTAGTGCAATAATGACTCCTATAATTGTAACAATTAGTGCGGCTAGTTTTATTTGGGGGGTTATGGTTATGGTTGGGGTTTTTAGTGGTAGGAAGTTTGAGGTGATAATTAGTCCTGCGACAATACTTCCTCAGGCTAGGCGTTCAATGGGTGCAGTTATCGTTTTATCATTTTCATTAATTGGAGACAGGGAGGGGAATCGGGGGGAGCCTATGATTACGAAGAAGACGACTCGGAGGCTATATACTGCTGTGAATGACGTGGCGATTAGTGTTAGGATCAGGGCTCAGGCGTTTAAGTGGGAGGTATTTAGAGCTTCAATGATTGCATCTTTTGAGAAAAAGCCTGCAAGGAAGGGCATTCCTGTTAGGGCCAGGCTGCCAATGATGAGGCAGGAGGTTGTGAATGGTATTAGTTTATGTAGTCCCCCCATTTTTCGGATATCTTGTTCGTCGTTTAGGCTATGAATAATTGATCCGGAGCAGAGGAATAGTATAGCTTTGAAAAAGGCGTGGGTGCAGATGTGGAGGAAGGCCAATTGGGGTTGGTTGAGTCCGATGGTGACTATTATTAGCCCCAGTTGACTCGATGTTGAAAATGCTACGATTTTTTTGATATCATTTTGTGTTAGTGCGCAGGTGGCAGTAAATAGGGTTGTTAGAGCTCCTAGGCATAGGCAGGTGGTTAGGATAAATTGGTTGTTTTCTATCAGGGGGTGTAGGCGGATTAGGAGGAAGATACCTGCAACTACTATTGTGCTGGAGTGTAGTAGGGCTGAGACTGGGGTTGGGCCTTCTATTGCTGAGGGTAGTCAGGGGTGTAGTCCGAATTGGGCAGATTTTCCGGCTGCTGCTAGGATAATTCCTATTAGGGGGATTGTTAGGTCTAAGTCTTTGGATAGCAGGAAGATTTGGGGGAGTTCTCATGAGTTGAGGGTTATTGCGATTCAGGCAATTGCCAGGATTAGTCCTACGTCTCCGACTCGGTTGTATAGGACTGCTTGGAGGGCTGCCGTGTTAGCATCTGCTCGGCCGTGCCATCACCCAATTAATAGGAAGGATATAATTCCTACACCTTCTCATCCGATGAATAGCTGAAATAGGTTGTTAGCGGTTACTAGAATAATTATGGCTACTAAGAATAGTAGTAAGTATTTAAAGAATCGGTTTAGGTGGGGGTCGGAGTGTATGTATCAGGATGCGAATTCTAAGATTGATCAAGTAACATATAGGGCAATGGGGGTGAAGATTAATGAGTAGTTGTCAAATTTAAAGCTTATGTTAATGTCGAAGTTTGCAGTATTTATTCAGTTTCAGGTGGTGATGACGGTTTCCGTTCCTTGATCTAAGAAGATGATGAGTGGGAGCATGTTGATGAAAAATGCGGTAATTACGGCAGCTTTGATGTGTTTAGTAGCTCAAGTCCGGTTGAAGGGTTTTGGGTTGAGGGTTATAATGATGGGTCATACAAGAATTACTAGAGTGAGTAGTAGGGAGGTAGTTGCAATGGTATTTAGCATAGCTGCTACTTGGAGTTGCACCAAGAGTTTTTGGTTCCTAAGACCAACGGATGAGCTATTATCCTTTAGGAGCGGGTTGAATGAGCCGCGGAGTTTAACTGCGGGGGTAAAGGATTAGCAGTCCTTACTGCTTCAGGCCTCTTTCGGCGGATAAGAGGAATTTAACCTCTATTATTAGAATCACAATCTAATGTTTTATATTAAACTATATCTGCAGAATCATCATCCTCACATTACTTCTGGTTTTGCTATGAGGAGGATCACTGGTGCTAGGTGAAGAAATATAAGTAGGTGCTCTCGTGTGTGTGAGGGGGGAAGATTAGTGATGTGTTGTGGGAGGGGGCCACGTTGTGTTATTATATATAGGTATAGGGAGTAGGCAGCGGTAATTAGGATCCCTGCCCCCGTTATTGTGAGGGTTCGAGAGGATCAATTAAATAGGGCTGTAACGATTATTAGTTCTCCTATTAGGTTGGGTAGTGGGGGTAGGGCCAGGTTTGCTAAGTTAAAGATAAATCATCAAAGGGCGGTGAGTGGAAAGATAATTTGTAGTCCTCGGGCTAAAACTATGGTTCGGCTGTGGGTGCGTTCGTATGTGGTGTTAGATAAACAGAATAGGGCAGAGGATACCAGGCCGTGTGAGACCATAAGTACTAGTGCTCCGGTAAATCCTCAGGGGGTTTGGAGTAGGATACCACAAGTTACGAGCCCTATGTGGCTGACAGATGAGTAGGCGATTAAAGATTTTATGTCCGATTGTCGAAGACAAATGGCGCCCGTTATGAAAACGCCTCAGAGGGCTAGTATGATAAAGGGGTATACCAGGTCTTTTGATATGGGGCTTAGGATAACTATCACTCGTATCATGCCGTATCCTCCCAATTTTAGTAAGACCGCTGCTAGTACTATTGACCCTGCTACTGGGGCTTCTACGTGGGCTTTTGGTAGTCAGAGGTGAATGCCATATAGGGGTATTTTTACTAAGAAGGCAATTAGGCATGCTGCTCATCAGAGTTTGTCTCCTCAGGAGTTGGGGTCTATTGGGGGTTGAATATATTGAATGATGGGTATTGAGAGGGTGCCTGTAGTTTGATGTAGTATTATTAAGGCTACTAGCAGTGGTAGTGAGCCTGCCAGGGTGTAAAATAGGAAGTATGTTCCGGCGCTTAGTCGTTCGGCTTGGTTGCCTCATCGGGTGATGAGGATAAGAGTGGGGATTAGGGTTGTTTCGAATATCACATAAAACATGGTGATTTCGGTGGCACTGAATGCTAGGATTAGGGAGGCTTGGAGGGAGGCCAAAAGAGCGATGAAAGTTCGTTGTCGGCTGATGGGCTCTGTTTTAATGTGATGTTGACTGGCCAGGATTATGAGTGGCAGAAGTCAGCAGGTAAGGACTAGCAGGGGTGTTGATAGGGGGTCTGTGGCCATGTATAGGTTGGCGGCCGTCCATCCGGTTTCGAGGGATCATTTAATTAAGATAAAGCTGATGGAGGCAATAATTATACTGTGGACAGTTATATTGGTTCATAGTCATTTGGGGGAGGAAAGTCAGATTGTTGGGAATAGTATGAGGGTTGGGATTAGAATTTTTAGCATTTTAGTAGGTTTAGGGCTTTGATTTGATTTGAGCCGTGGGTTCGGGTTGTGGCAACTAGCAGGGCTAGGCCTGCGGCAGCTTCACAGGCTGAGAAGGTTAGTACTATAATAGGGGCTGCGTAGGAGGTGGTTGACTCATGATGCAACGTTCATAGTGAAAGGCCAATAAATAGGCCTAGTATTACTGTTTCTAGACACAGTAGGGCTGATAATAGGTGTGAACGATGGAAGATCAAGCCTATTATTCCTGTGAAGAATGTGCCGCCAAAGACGATTGTTACAGACATTGTAAGGGAGTCGTGGGTTTTAACCGCGATTCTCTGAGCCGAAATCAGAGGTCTTATATTTGGACTAACTGCCTATTGAGCCCACTCTAGGCCTCCTCGTAGTCATTCATAAATTAAGCCTAGTGTGAGCAGTACTAGAATGGCTACAGCCCAGGTTAGGGTGTGTAGGGGGTCTGACAGTTGGATGGCTCAGGGTAGTGGTAGTAGGAGGGCAATTTCTAGGTCAAATAGCAGGAATAGAATGGCCAGTAGAAAGAAGCGCAGGGAGAAGGGAAGTCGTGCTGAGCCTCGTGGTTCACAGCCGCATTCGTAGGGGGATAGTTTCTCGGCATTAGGGCTTTTAAGGGGGAGTCAAAATGCCACAAGGGTAAGAATTAATGATAGTGTTGTGGAGAGGGTCAGTATGGTTATAATTAAGTTCATTATCTTTCCTTGGATTTTAACCAAGACCGGGTGATTGGAAGTCACTTGTACTTTTTGATACTAGAAAGATATGAGCCTCATCAGTAAATAGAGACATATAGGAATAATCATACTACATCTACGAAGTGTCAGTATCAAGCGGCTGCTTCAAATCCGAAGTGGTGGTCTGATGTGAAGTGGTATTTAATTTGTCGTAGTAGGCAAGTAGCGAGGAAGGTAGAGCCAATGATGACATGTAGTCCGTGGAAGCCTGTTGCTACGAAGAATGTTGAGCCATAGATTCCGTCTGCAATGGTGAAAGCGGCCTCGTAGTACTCTATGGCTTGAAGGGTTGTAAAGTAGAAGCCTAGTAGAATTGTCAGAGTAAGGGATTGGATTGCTTGTTTGCGTTCTCCTGCCATAAGACTGTGGTGGGCTCATGTGACTGTGATGCCCGATGCTAAGAGGACTGCGGTGTTAAGGAGGGGGACTTCGAATGGGTCCAGGGTTGTGATGCCGGTGGGAGGTCAGCATCCTCCTAGCTCAGGGGTGGGGGCGAGGCTGGAGTGGTAAAAGGCTCAGAAGAACCCTAAGAAGAAGAAGACTTCGGAAGTAATAAAGAGGATTATACCATATCGTAGGCCTTTTTGTACGGGGGGTGTGTGGTGACCTTGAAATGTGCCTTCTCGTACGATGTCTCGTCATCATTGATACATTGTTAAAATTAGTAATATTAGGCCCAGGGTTATCAACGTAATATTGTGGAAGTGGAATCAGATTGCTAGGCCTGATGTTGTTAAAAGGGCAGCGATTGCGCCGGTTAGGGGCCAGGGGCTCGGGTCTACTATGTGGTATGCGTGTGCTTGGTGGGTCATTATACGTTTTCTTGTAGGTAGAGGCTTAGTAATAAGACAAATACATAGGCTTGAATAATGGCTACTGCAACTTCTAGTAGTGTTAGTAATACTAGTAGTGTGGCGGTGAGCATAGCTACTGTGGTTATTGTTGGTGCGAGTGTGATAGTTGCGGTCGAGATTAGTTGGATTAGTAGGTGACCAGCTGTTAAATTGGCTGTTAGTCGTACGCCTAAGGCCAGAGGTCGGATAAATAGGCTAATTGTTTCGATAACGATTAGGATGGGGATGAGTAGGGCAGGGGTTCCTTCCGGCAAGAGGTGGCCGAGGGCTGCTGTTGGTTGGTTTCGTAGTCCAATAATCACAGTTGCTAGTCATAGTGGGACGGCTAGGCCTATATTTAATGACAGTTGGGTTGTGGGTGTAAATGTATAGGGGAGTAGTCCCATAATATTTAGTGTAAGAATAAATATTATTAGGGAGGCTAGAATCATGGCTCATTTGTGGCCTCCTTGGTTTAGTGGCGTTAGTAGCTGTTGTGTAAATGTTTTAATAAATCAGCTTTGGAGGGATATGAGTCGATTGTTTTGATGTCGGCTAGTCGGGGTGAGGATTAAGATTGAGGGTAGTGTAAGGGCAATGGCGATTAGGGGAATTCCCAGGTATGTAGGGCTTATGAATTGGTCGAATAGGTTTAGTGTCATGGTCAGTTTCAGGTGTTTGATTCAGGTTTTTTAGTGCTTAGGGCTGTAATTTCATTTGTGAAGGTGCAATTCAATACTTTGTTTGGGAGTACTGTTAAGAAGATTAGTCATGAGAGTGCAAGAATTATGAATCACGGGTCCGGATTTAGTTGTGGCATGTCACTAGAGGTGGTTTGGGGCCACCAGTCTTTAGCTTAAAAGGCTAATGCTTGTCCGTTTAGCTTTCTAGTGAGGCGTCAAGCATTAGTGAAGATCAGTTTTCAAAGTGTTTTAGTGGGACAGCCTCTACGACGATTGGTATGAAGCTGTGATTTGCTCCGCAGATCTCAGAACATTGTCCGTAAAACACTCCGGGTCGAGAGGTAATGAAAGATGTTTGGTTGAGTCGTCCTGGGACGGCGTCTATTTTGACTCCTAATGCGGGGACAGCTCAGGAGTGTAGGACGTCTTCAGCTGAGACCAGTACTCGGATCGGGGACTCTATTGGAATCACTATCCGATGGTCTGTCTCTAGCAGGCGGAATTGGCCCGGTAAGAGGTCTTGTGTTGGGGTTATGTAGGAGTCAAAGGTCAGGTTTTCGTAGTCAGTGTATTCGTAGCTTCAGTATCATTGATGTCCTATAGCTTTCACGGTCAGGTGGGGGTCGTTGACTTCGTCTATTAGGTAGAGAATTCGTAGGGATGGGAGGGCAATTAAGATAAGGATTACTGCTGGCAGGATGGTCCATACAATTTCAATTTCTTGTGAGTCTAAAATGTATTTATTAGTAAGTTTAGTGGTGACTATCACAACAATAATATATAGTACTAGAGTGCTAATTAGGAAAACAATCATGAGGGCGTGGTCGTGGAAGTGTAGAAGTTCTTCTATTATGGGGGAGGCCGCGTCTTGGAATCCTAGCTGAGAGGGGTGTGCCATTGAAGCTTTAGGGCTTGGGGATACGCAGGGCTTTAACCTACAATTTCGTCTTGACAAGGCGATGTAATGGCTTATACTAGTGTCCCGTTAAAAGAAAGTGGCAGAGTGGTTATGCAGCTGGCTTGAAACTAGCTTATTGGGGTTCGATTTCCTTCTTTCTCGTTAAATTTGGACTTGTACGAAGGCCGGCTCTTCAAATGTGTGGTATGGAGGTGGGCATCCGTGGAGTCATTCTACGTTTGTGGAGGCTAATTCTACGGAGAGTACTTCCCGTTTGGCGGTAAAGGCCTCTCATAAGATGAACAGGAATATTACAACTGCTACTAGGGAGATAAGGGAGCCAATTGATGAGACAATATTTCATAGTGAGTAGGCATCTGGGTAGTCTGAGTATCGTCGTGGCATGCCCGCTAATCCCAGAAAGTGTTGTGGAAAGAAGGTTAGATTGACACCTACGAATATTGTGGTGAAGTGGATTTTTGTTCATGTGTCATGTATTGTGTATCCTGTAAAGAGGGGGAATCAGTGTACAAAGGCTCCCATGATAGCAAATACTGCTCCTATTGATAAGACGTAGTGGAAGTGGGCCACTACGTAGTATGTGTCGTGTAGCACGATGTCTAGGGATGAGTTGGCTAGTACGATTCCGGTGAGTCCCCCCACGGTGAAGAGGAAGATGAAGCCTAAGGCCCATAGTAGGGGGGTCTCTCATTTAATTGATCCTCCATGTAGGGTTGCGAGTCAGCTAAATACTTTTACACCTGTGGGGATCGCGATGATTATTGTTGCGGATGTAAAGTATGCTCGGGTGTCTACGTCCATTCCCACCGTGAACATGTGGTGGGCTCAGACAATGAACCCTAGAAGGCCAATGGCCATTATGGCTCAGACTATTCCTATATATCCGAAGGGTTCTTTTTTCCCGGCGTAGTAGGCTACGATGTGGGAGATCATTCCAAACCCTGGGAGAATTAAAATGTAAACTTCCGGGTGTCCGAAAAATCAGAAGAGGTGTTGGTAAAGGATTGGGTCTCCTCCTCCTGAGGGGTCAAAGAAGGTGGTGTTCAGGTTTCGATCTGTTAAAAGTATTGTGATACCGGCAGCTAGGACTGGTAGTGATAGCAGTAACAGTACGGCCGTAATTAAGACGGCCCATACAAATAGGGGAGTTTGGTATTGTGAGATTGCTGGGGGTTTCATGTTAATAATTGTTGTGATAAAGTTGATAGCCCCTAGAATAGATGATGCCCCTGCAAGATGCAGGGAGAAGATGGTCAGATCTACGGAGGCTCCCGCGTGTGCCAAGTTTCCGGCTAGGGGAGGGTAGACAGTTCAACCTGTTCCTGCGCCCGCTTCAACCCCAGAGGAGGCTAGTAGTAGTAGGAAGGACGGGGGCAGGAGTCAGAAGCTTATGTTATTTATTCGAGGGAATGCCATGTCTGGGGCACCGATTATCAGAGGGACGAGCCAGTTGCCGAATCCCCCGATCATAACAGGTATTACTATAAAGAAGATTATAACGAAGGCGTGTGCAGTGACGATGACATTATAAATTTGGTCGTCACCTAGAAGGGCCCCCGGCTGGGCCAGCTCTGCTCGGATTAGTAGGCTAAGGGCTGTGCCGACTATTCCGGCTCAGGCACCGAATACTAGATAGAGGGTGCCAATGTCTTTATGGTTGGTTGAGAAGAATCAGCGTGTGATTGTCACAGGTAGGGTGGTCGAGAGTTTAGGCGGTGGATTGTAGCTCCATAAACAAAGGTTCAATTCCTTTTCCTATCAAGTCCCGTGGTGTAGAACATTTCGGATTGCAAATCCGAAGAAGCAGGTTAACGGCCTGCCGGGGCTTTCCCCGCCTTTTTGAAGGGAGGCGGGGAAAGTAGATGAATGCTCGCTGGCTTGAGCGCCTAGCTGTTAACTAGGAGTCTGTAGGATCGAGGCCTTCTCATCTAGAAAGGCTTTAGCTTAATTAAAGTGTCTGAGTTGCATTCAGGAGATGTGGGATAGCGTCCCACAAGTCTTATACAGGGACTAGGAGATTTTCACTCCTGCTTAAAGCTTTGAAGGCTTTTGGTCTGGGTTATCCTAAGTCCCTAGTTTATTAGTGCTTGGGCTAATGGGGTTAGGGGTAGTAGTGTTAGGGCAGAGGTCATGGATGTGGCGAGCAGGGCGGAGCCTTTTTTGGTTTTTAGGCGTCACGGAGTGAAAGAATTGTTTGTGTTGGGGGCGGTTGTTAAGATTATAGCGTAGCACAGTCGTAGGTAGAAGTATAGGCTCATTAGTGAGCTGAGTGCTAGGGTGACGGCAGTTAGGGGGAGTCCTTGTGCGGCAAGGTCTTGTAAGATTAGTCATTTTGGTATGAATCCTGTTAGTGGGGGAAGTCCGCCCAGGGACAGTAGTGTTAGGGAGGCGATGGCTGCTATGGCGGGTGCTTTGGCCCAGGCTACCGCTAGCGTATTGATTTTTGTCGCGGATATCAGTTTGAAGATTAAGAAAGTTGCTGATGTCATAAAAATGTATGTGATTAGAACTAGTATTGTTAATTGTTGGTTGAATTGTGAAATTATAACGATTCATCCCAGGTGGGCGATTGATGAGTATGCTAGGATTTTTCGTAGTTGTGTTTGGTTTAGGCCTCCTCAGCCCCCGAGAATTACTGATAGAAGTCCAAGGGCTGTAAGTAGTTGTGGGGGGGCGAATTGGGCTATTTGGACAATTAGTGCGAATGGTGCTAGTTTTTGTCATGTGGCTAAAATAAGCCCTGTGGGTAAGTCTAATCCTTGTATAACTTGGGGCACTCATATGTGTATTGGGGCTAGTCCCATTTTTAGTGCTAGTGCTATTGTAATTGCAATGGTTGAAATAGGGGTCGCTGTAGAGTAAATGTTTCACTCCCCGGTGATTCATGCATTGGCAGTGCTTGCAAAGAGAATGGTTGCTGCGGCAGCGGCTTGGGCTAGGAAATATTTGATAGTGGCTTCTGTTGCTCGAGGGCAGTGGGATTTAGCCATTAGTGGTAGTATTGCTAGTGTGTTTATTTCGAGGCCCATTCAGGCTAGTATTCAGTGGGAGGCTGATATCGTCAAGAGAGTGCCTAGGATTAAGCTGGCGAGTAAAATCAGGGTGATGAAAGGACTCATTTGGTAAGAGAAGGGTATTATCCTACATTTTTGGGGTATGGGCCCAAAAGCTTTGTTAGCTTATCTTAACTAGAGAGTGGTGTAACGGGAGCACTTGGAGTTTTGATCTCCACAATATGGGTTCGATTCCCTTCTTTCTAAGGAGTCGGGAGGATTTTAGCCTCCATGGGTCACTCTATCAAAGTGGTCCTTGGGCATTCAGGCACGGCTCCTGTTAATGTTATTTTATATTTGTGGGGGTAGGCCACTTAGTGACACGGGTATTGAGGTGTGTCATAGGATGAGGGCTGTGGCTGCTGGTAGGAAGCTTTTTCATGCTAGGTGCATCAATTGATCATATCGGAATCGGGGGTATGAGGCTCGGACTCATAGGAAGGTTATGGCTAAGAAAGCTGATTTTGCTATAATTACTGCGGTGGTTTTTGGGGGGAAGAGGCCGGGGGTTGTGCCTATAAATATTATTGCCGAGAATGTGTTTATTATTAGGATGTTGGCGTATTCGGCTAAGAAGAATAGGGCGAAGGGTCCCCCGGCATATTCGACGTTAAATCCTGACACTAGTTCTGATTCCCCCTCTGTTAGGTCGAAGGGGGCCCGGTTTGTCTCTGCTAATGTTGAGACATACCATATTGCAGCTAGGGGCCAGGCTGGGAGGGCAAATCATGTTGTTTCTTGGGCGGTGGCGAATGTTTGTATGTTGAAGTCTCCGGAGAATATGATTATGGCTAGCAGGATTAGTCCTAGGCTGATTTCATAGGAGATGGTTTGTGCGACTGCTCGTAGGGCTCCAATTAATGCGTATTTTGAGTTGGAGGCCCACCCTGAGCCTAGAATTGAGTATACTGCTAGGCTAGAAAGGGCTATAATGAATAGTGCGCCTAAGTTCAAGTCTGCTAGGGCATATGGTATGGGTAGTGGTGATCATAGTATTATGGCTAGTGTTAAGGCTAATGCGGGGGATGCTACAAATAAAAATGGGGAAGAGGTTGATGGGCGGACCGGTTCCTTGGTAAAGAGTTTTGCTGCGTCTGCAAGTGGCTGAAAAATTCCCCACGGCCCAACTACATTTGGGCCCTTTCGTAGTTGTATATACCCTAAAATTTTTCGTTCAATTAAAGTTAAGAAAGCAACTCCTAGTAGTACTGAGACAATATAGGTTAGGCAGTGTAGGAGTTGCAGTGGGACGGGCATTAATATTAAGAGGAGGATTTGAACCTCCGACAGAAAGGGCTTAGGTCTTTTGCAATTGCCGGGCTCTGCCATCTTAATAATCTTATCTAGATTTGTGGGTTATGCTCCCCCTATTTGATTTAGTTGTCTTCATTAAATTGGGGTGGGGCGTAGTTAATATCATGGGCCCCCTCTTTCCGGTCCTTTCGTACTAGGAAAAGTAGCGTTACAGATAGAAACTGACCTGGATTGCTCCGGTCTGAACTCAGATCACGTAGGACTTTAATCGTTGAACAAACGAACCCTTAATAACGGTTGCACCATTAGGATGTCCTGATCCAACATCGAGGTCGTAAACCCCCTTGTCGATATGGGCTCTGAAAGGGGATTGCGCTGTTATCCCTTGGGTAGCTTGGTTCGTTGTTCGGCAGATGCCGGATCTTCGAGGTCAGAAATTCTGTTATTTAGAGATGTTTCTCTTGATTTTAGGGGGTTACCCCATCTGCGCGGTAGCTCTGTTTTCTTCCGCGGTCGCCCCAACCAAAGACTGGGACCAATTACTATTAGATTTAAACTGATGTTGGAGGTTAATTGATATAGGTGGTCTCAATGTCTTAAGTTCCAAAGGGTCTTCTCGTCTTGTATTTTTATGCCCGCTTCTGCACGGACAGATCAATTTCATTGACTTGAAAAGGGAGACAGTTGAGCCCTCGTCTTACCATTCATACAGGTCTTTATTTAAAAGACAAGTGATTGCGCTACCTTCGCACGGTTAAAAATACCGCGGCCGTTTAAAACTTTTCACTGGGCAGGTATGACCTCCAATACTTTGATTTTTGCAGGAGGCGATGTTTTTGGTAAACAGGCGGGGCTCAGTGTTTGCCGAGTTCCTTCCTTATCTTTTAGTCTTTCCTTCATAGCCTTCCGGTGTTGGGTTAACGATTGGGTTGTGTGAGTACTTCTTGGTATTTGGTGTGGTCACATTTCCCTCTGTGGCTTGGGTTCGGGTAATTGCTAGTGGCGGGTTCGGACTAGCGTACACGTAGGCTTGGAGAAGGGGGTTTCTCCTTCTTATTACTCATTTTAGCATTATCTCTTCCATGTGGGCATGGGGTGGCCTAATAGAGCTAGGGGTTTTAGATTTAATATTTAAATAATAGAATTTTGTTTTGCTGGAGCTTTAACGCTTTCTGTTTAGGTGGCTGCTTTTGGGCCCACTAGAGCAGTATGTCTTGTTTAATATAATCTTTAACCTCCTGGTGAGGTTGTATTCTGTTTCTTAAGGGCTGTACCCCTTAGGAATAACTCTCGCATGTTTCTTTGGCTCGTTAAATTGCAAGCTGTTTGGGTTGGTTCGAGTTGCTCGAGTAGCTGAGTTAAACTATTGAGTAAGGAGTGCGAGCCTGAACTCATAATTCATTTCTAAGCAACCAGCTAAAACTAAAGTCGATAAGTCTGTCAACGCTACTTGGAGATTCTCCCAATCTTTTGCCACAGAGAAGGGTTGGCCCTTAATGATAGGCTGTTTTGGAGTAGCTCAATTAGGTTTGGGGTCTTGAAATAAAGTCCCCCTTGCTCGGGGGGGGTAGCTAAATCATGATGCAAAAGGTACGAGGGTTAATCTCTGCTTAGTTGTGCTTTAATGATTTGTTTCATTTCTTTTTCAGCGTTCCCTTGCGGTACTGTTACTATGGCTTAATTGGTGCCTTTTCTGTCTCACATACTGGGGCGGTAGAATGTTTTAGTTTGTGTTGTGGTGGTTTAATGATAGGTTATTAATGTTGTGGGTTGTTTGGGTGTTTTAAGCTAGCTGTTTGGCTCAGGGCGACCCAGTTTGCGCGGGTATCTTTTCCGTGTAAAGGAGATGTATTGCTGTTATTACTACGCCCTGCTTATTCCAAGTGCACCTTCCGGTACACTTACCATGTTACGACTTGCCTCCCCGTATGGGCGGTATGTATTATTATGAATGTTTGGGTGTGTGCATGGGGAGAGTGACGGGCGGTATGTGCACGTCTCAGAGCCTAATTCAAAAGAACTCTCTATTTTCTTTTTACTACTAAATCCACCTTTGTGACACAGTATTTCAGGGTGTCGTTCGTATGCTCTGTTGTAGAAAATGTAGCCCATTTCTACCCACTCCGTACGCTACACCTCGACCTGACGTTTTTGGGTAGGCCAATTTTGCTCACTGTTGTACCTTTGCAGGGTAAGCTGACGACGGCGGTATATAGACGGTGCGAGACAAGGAGTGGTAAGGTTTAACGGGGATTATCGGTTTTAGAACAGGCTCCTCTAGGTGGTTCTGAGACACCGCCAAGTCCTTTGGGTTTTGAGCTGTGGCTTGTAGTACCCGGGCGAATGTGTGGTGACACATATAAGGTTTATGGCTAAGCATAGTGGGGTATCTAATCCCAGTTTGTTTCTTAGCTTTCGTGGAGTCAGGTGATTTTTGTCTAAAGCTACTTTCGTGTTCGGGTTTCTTGCTTTCGAGGGGCTTATAACAGCTTAGAGAGCCTTTTAGCTTTATTTTTATTTCCCCTAACCACTCTTTACGCCGCGCTTATCAACTAGGGTCTTTCGTATAACCGCGGTGGCTGGCACGAATTTTACCGGCCCTCTTAGCCCTGACTAAGTCAAGTTTGCACTTATGGCTTAATGTAAATTACTGCTGAAATCCCTTGGGGGTGTGGCGTAGCAAGGCGTCGTGGGCTAGGTTGAAGGCTGTGCCTGATGCCTGCTCCTCATCTCCGGGTGGGAGAAATTGAGGGCATTCTCACGGGGATGCGGATACTTGCATGTATAAATTAGGCTAAAGCTGATAGTAAAGTCGGGACCAGGCCTTTGTGCCTGCGGAACTTTTTAGGGTTCAATCTTAACATCTTCAGTGTTGCGCTTTAAATTTAAGCTACGCTGGC